GAAACTGTATTAAGAATTATGTACAAAAAAATATGAGAATATCCTCCGGTGTTGGCGTTGAGGGAATTGCACGGATAGAGATTCAAAAAAGAATCGATCTAATTCAAGTCATAATTTATATAGGATTCCCAAAATTCTTAATAGAAAATAGACCGCGGAGAGTCGAAGAATTACAGATGAATGTACAAAAAGAACTTCATTGTGCGAACCGAAAACTAAACATTGCTATTACACGAATTGCAAATCCTTATGGACACCCTAATATCCTTGCAGAATTTATAGCTGGCCAATTAAAGAATAGAGTTTCTTTTCGCAAAGCAATGAAAAAAGCTATTGAATTAACCGAGCTGGCGAATACAAAAGGAATTCAAGTACAAATTGCGGGACGTATCGACGGAAAAGAAATTGCACGCGTCGAATGGATCAGAGAAGGTAGGGTTCCTCTACAAACCATTGGAGCTAAAATCGATTATTGTTCCTATACGGTTCGAACTATATACGGGGTATTAGGAATCAAAATTTGGATATTTGTAGACGAAGAATAATAAGACTTTACGTGTTTTTACATTATACCCAGTAATGGACAAAAAAAGAAAAACCCTTTTATTCTTTTTATGTTCAAGCAAAACAAAAAAAGAGCAATTCTGCAATTCTAGAGGGTTCAATAAAAATTCGATTGATCATTTTATATAATTGCTATGCTTAGTGTGTGACTCGTTGGTTTTTTTAGGGCTAGGATTCAAAAAAACGGACCAGGGCCCAGAGTATGAACTAATAACTATAGCACTAATAACCAACTCATTGCTTCGCATTATCTGGATCCAAAGAACCAGTCAAGATAAAGATATAATATATTGGACATATCGTTGTAGCAACTGAAATCTTTTTTTGCATAAAGATAAAAAAACCAATCGGATTATGAGTTGTGAAGTTCTAAGTCGGAAAGCAAAATAGAAAAAAAGTATGCGGATAAGTGGAAGGATGAGAGAAAGAGAGAACGGAAATATCAATGATATATGATTCCAATATGTAAGGTCGACGAGTCATCTCATAAAACGCAGTGTAATAAAGCATAAATTCAATAATGATTCATGCATAATTAGATGAATCCGCTTATAGAACAAAAAAATCAAGAGCCTCGAGCCAATAAAGACTGAGAAAATTGACTTAAGAAAAAAGGACTCCGCCGGAAAATTCAGACCTAACCATTAATCGAGAAGCAATGGGAACGATATAACCCGTGAATGCAGAAGATTCTATTGAAAATGAATCTTAATGATTCATTGGGTGGGATGGCGGAACAAACCGGGGACCTTCTCTTTTATTCTTTTATTTTGAGAGGTCATGAACTAACCCTATAACTGAAATAGATATGGAAAGAGTAAATATTCGCCCGCGAAAGTTTTTTTTTTATTAGATCGATACATTTTTGTCGATCCCATATGATAAAAGGAAAAACAAAAGAAAGATTTTTTTATAACGATAACGTTATAAAAAAAGACATTGACATTATCTAGAAATAGAATACATGTTTAATTAAATAATATCTAAAAATTTCGAATAGATTAACGAATTGATTAATTAGATGCAATTTCAAAGAATCCTATGATTCAGCATATTATTCATTAAACACATGTATATCTTGATAAAATCTGTTTTAGTCGTTTCATTCGCGAGGAGCTGGATGAGAAGAAACTCTCATGTCCAGTTCTGTAGTAGAGATGGAATTGAAAAAGAACCATCAACTATAACCCAAAAAGAACAAGATTCCGTAAACAACATAGAGGAAGAATGAAAGGAATATCTTATCGAGGTAATCATATTTGTTTCGGTAGATATGCTCTTCAAGCACTTGAACCCGCTTGGATTACATCTAGACAAATCGAAGCAGGGCGCCGAGCAATGACACGAAATGTACGCCGTGGCGGAAAAATATGGGTACGTATATTTCCAGACAAACCAGTTACAGTAAGACCCACGGAAACCCGTATGGGTTCAGGGAAAGGATCCCCAGAATATTGGGTAGCTGTTGTTAAACCGGGTAGAGTACTTTATGAAATGGGTGGAGTAGCCGAAAATATAGCTCGAAAGGCTATTTCAATAGCGGCGTCCAAAATGCCTATAAGAACTCAATTCATTATTTCTGGATAGAAATGTAGAACCAAAGGAAAGAAGTCTTGTGTATAAAAAAAACAATTGCAGGGTTTTCTTTCTTTTTTTTTTTTTTACTTCGTCCTTTGCTTTATTTTACATTAAAAAAACAGATAAAAAAAAAATGATATGATTCAACCTCAAACCCATTTGAATGTAGCAGACAATAGCGGGGCACGAGAATTGATGTGTATTCGAATAATAGGAGCTAGTAATCGCCGATATGCTCATATCGGTGATGTTATTGTTGCTGTGATAAAAGAAGCAGTACCAAATACACCTCTAGAAAGATCAGAAGTGATCAGAGCTGTAATTGTACGTACTTGTAAAGAACTCAAACGCGATAACGGTATAATAATACGATATGATGACAATGCTGCAGTTGTCATTGATCAAGAAGGAAATCCAAAAGGAACCCGGGTTTTTGGCGCGATCGCCCGGGAATTGAGACAGTTAAATTTTACTAAAATAGTTTCATTAGCACCTGAGGTATTATAATATGAGACCGTGAGATAGTGATAGTATTTAAATAAAATAGATAAATTAGTAGATTATGTCTCACGCATATACTTTTCAGAATTTTCTTTAATAATTTTTATAAAAAAAGAACATGCTGATTATATCCAAATTCGGAAGCAACAATAATTTTAGTTTATCATGGGTAAGGACACTATTGCTGACATAATAACTTCTATACGAAATGCTGACATGGATCGAAAGGGAACGGTTCGAATAGCATCTACTAACATGACCCAAAACATTGTTAAAATACTTTTACAAGAGGGTTTTCTCGAAAACGTAAGGAAACTTGTAGAAAATAACAAATATTTTTTGGTTTTAACCCTACGACATAGAAGGAATAGGAAAGGACCATATAGAACTCTTTTAAATTTAAAACGAATAAGTCGACCTGGTCTCCGAATCTATTCTAACTATCAACGAATTCCTAGAATTTTAGACGGGATGGGGATTGTAATTCTCTCTACTTCTCGGGGTATAATGACAGACCGAGCAGCCCGGCTAGAAGGAATCGGCGGAGAAATTTTGTGCTATATATGGTAAATTTTGTGCTATCCGAATTGTATCTGTAACTTCCTGTTTGTGAAAAAAACGAATAAAAAAGCCAAGTTGTCTAATATCACGCCTTACTACATTAGTTGATACTTCAAGGAGGGTTTGTCTGGAATAAAAGAAGAAAAATGGATTCATGAAGGTTTAATTACTGAATCACTTCACAATGGTATGTTCGGGGTTCGTTTAAATAATGAAGTCAGATTCTAAGTTCTGTTTCAGGAAGGATCCGACACTCTTTTATACATATACTACCAGGAGATAGAATCAAAATTTAAGTAAGTCGTTATGATTCAAACGGGGGGGGGGGGGCGCAGAAGTTCTAGACCCCACAACAAAGATTCGAATGGTTCGGTGGTTTTTCAAGATTCCTTTCATGAGGATCTAATTCACGGTTCAAAAATTTCAAGAAACTTATTTTCTTCCAATCAGTAAAGTAGATTCGAAATTCAGTTAAGGAATAACAATTATGAAAATAAGAGCCTCCGTTCGTAAAATTTGTGAAAAATGCCGACTGATCCGTAGAAGGGGACGCATTATAGTAATTTGTTCCAACCCGAGACATAAACAAAGACAAGGATAATCTTTCGAAAAGGGACTCTCTAAAGGAACCAAGGAACCGATGAACAAATCAAAATAAAAGATCTGTTTTGACATGAAATGGATATATCCATATATCTCTGACTTATATTTCGGAAATGATAAAATATGGCAAAATCTATACCAAGAAACGGTTCACGTAGGACTGGACGTGTGGGTTCACGTAAAAGTGCACGGCGAATACCAAAGGGCGTTATTCATGTTCAAGCAAGTTTCAACAACACGGTTGTGACAGTTACAGATGTACGGGGTCGGGTTATTTCTTGGTCCTCCGCTGGTACTTGTGGATTCAGGGGTACAAGAAGAGGGACACCTTTTGCTGCTCAAACCGCAGCAGGAAATGCTATTCGGGCAGTAACAGATCAAGGTATGCAACGAGCAGAAGTCATGATAAAAGGTCCGGGTCTCGGAAGAGATGCAGCATTACGCGCTATTCGTCGAAGTGGTATACTTTTAAGTTTCGTAAGGGATGTAACCCCTATGCCACATAATGGCTGCAGACCCCCTAAAAAAAGGCGAGTGTAGAAATAAACATTGAAGGGATTTCAAGAGAAATAAACGACTCAAAAATCTGATAAATAATATTACTATGGTTCGAGAGAAATTAAAAGTATCTACTCGGACACTACAGTGGAAATGTGTTGAATCAAGAGCAGACAGTAAGCGTCTTTATTATGGACGCTTTATTCTGTCTCCACTTATGAAAGGTCAAGCCGACACAATAGGCATTGCGATGCGAAGAGCTTTGCTTGGAGAAATCGAAGGAACATGTATTACACGCGCAAAATCTGAGAAAATCCCGCATGAATATTCTACCATAGTAGGTATTCAAGAATCAGTACATGAAATTTTAATGAATTTGAAAGAAATTGTATTGAGAAGTAATCTATATGGAACTCGTGACGCGCTTATTTGTGTCAAAGGTCCTGGATATGTAACTGCTCAAGACATCCTCTTACCACCTTCTGTGGAAGTCGTTGATAATACGCAGCATATAGCTAACCTAACGGAACCAACTGATTTTTGTATTGGATTACAAATTGAAAGGAATCGAGGATATAATATAAAAACACCAAATAACTTTCAAGACGGAAGTTATCCTATAGATGCTATATTCATGCCTGTTCGAAACGCGAATCATAGTATTCATTCTTATGGAAATGGAAATGAAAAACAAG